CGACATAGTTCATGAGTTCGACTCGATTAGTACTTACTATGTACTATATAACAATGTACTATATAAAATAAAAGAAAAATAACATAACCATCGGAACCCTGAATTATCCTATGACTCATATTCCAGAGTATATCTTTGAGGGGTTCAAACCAAATGGATTCCCGATTTTTCCCTATCCCTAAATTTAATATTAATATTAAATAATGGTAAACTAAAAAATAAAGCTCCCTTCGCGCATTTATTCTCTATTCCATCGGTGTAACAACAAAACAATATCTGATTCTGAAATCAAGGAAAAATATTTTAAATCCGTATTTGAAATTGTATTTTATATGTAGTGTAAAGGAAAAGAATAGCGATTTAGTTCTATGGAGCATCCAGTAACAAGAGGATGAAATAAAAAATATCGAAAAATTTTTGCCTTGTGTGGTCCAATGGTTTAACGAAATAAAAAATCCACTGAATCTATATCGAATTTAAATATCAGAATAGCTGATATAGTAATTATTCAAGGGGTCAGGTCCACTTACTTTATTTTCCTTTATTTAGAATTTGACGTTGGGTTATAGGAACAATGTCGAAGTAGGAATACGTTTGTTTAGCGATTCATAATAGGAGTTGGATATTTATGTTTCAGGACAAAAAATGGAATAACGAGACATGAAGAGGATTACTATGTCACAACTCCTCTTAATCAGAGCAATTAATCATTATTATAATGATTAATTGTTCAATCTTCTAACTATAACTCAGAATAATAAGAACTCATTTTAATCATAACGGTGTGGGCGTTTTCTTTTTTTTTTTTAATATAAAAAAGATTTATATTTTCTGCCAAAAAACGAAGACTCAGATTTGAGTTGAGTGGAAAAAGCCCTTTATCGGATTTGAACCGATGACTTACGCCTTACCATGGCGTTACTCTACCGCTGAGTTAAAAGGGCCCGTTTTCTTCAATTCATGAATTGCCGTCTTCATCTTCCATTTCCATTATGATTATGAGTCTATTGCATATCATAATGAATAAATCAGTTTGATTTATCTAGGAAGTGGGTAAGATTCATCTTTTTATAAATATAAAATAGAAAAAAAAATGTATTTCAAGATCGTGCTTTGTTGACTTTGACTGATCAAGATTCAATTGACTGATATATATACATAAGCATATATTCAAGATCTTTGCTTAAATCATGTGATGGGGGGATTCGTAACCTGAACCTAATTCTTATTTCTTATAAAGATAAGATATTTAAATCCTTTTTTTGATTATTGTGAGATAGCGATAGGCATAACTCATCTAAACGCTGAACGAAGCAATAAGTTCAAATTGAAGAAAAGAAATGAAAGTTTGACTCTTTTTTCTGTCGGACTAATCAATCCCTAAGCTGAAGAGATCTCATACTTTGTTACTTTGTTTCGGTTTCGTTATATTTCATTATATAACGAAATGATAATTCTACTTTCTTATTATTACCTTATACTTTAACGCATAAATACAATACATAATTTCTTAAATAGAATGTTTTATAAATACTTTATAAATATACTTTATAAATACTTTAATTTATATTTAATTTATATTTATATTTAATTTAGTTTATATTAATATATATATATTTATATATTAATTTATATATTATAATATTATATTATAATATATAATATATATTTATATTATATTATTATATTTATTATATTTTATATTAATTTTATATTTATTATTATTATATATATTATTATTATATGATATGAATCATATAAAAATGAATCATATAAAATAAAATTATTAAAATTCTATATTTTTTATTTTTTATAATATAATCATATAAAATATAAAAAATAAATATAATAAATAATAAAAATCATAAAAATAATTATAATAATTAATAATTATATAAATATAAAAAAAAAATAATATAATAATATAAATAATATATTTAATATATTTAATATTAATATAAATATAATAATATAAATAATATATTTAATATATTTAATATTAATATAAATAATATATTTAATATATTATAATATATATATGGTTATATATGTATGGTTATATATGGTTATGGTTTGATAGTTTATTTTCTAGTTATAGATATAGTTAATATAGTTCTAGGAAAAAAGGATAGAATATTTATGGGATAGCTGATTCATGAACGAATCATCAAATCAAAAAATTCTTTTTTGGAATCATAACATATACATATAAAGTAGGAAAGACTCTTCGGATCTAGTCATAGATTTGATTATAATTATATATTGACAATTAAAAAAAACTATTCATACTATTGTCATAGTATGATGACGGTCGGGCGGGTATGCCCTCATCGTCTAGTGGTTCAGGACATCTCTCTTTCAAGGAGGCAACGGGGATTCGACTTCCCCTGGGGGTAGTGGACTACGAAAGGAAGTTGATCATGGATTATCAATAAACCTAGAATTCATTCTTCCTGGGTCGATGCCCGAGCGGTTAATGGGGACGGACTGTAAATTCGTTGGCGAGATGTCTACGCTGGTTCAAATCCAGCTCGGCCCAAGGATTCGTCACTCCATGAATAAGATCTAACCAATTTTTCCTCTGGAAACAGAAATGCCGGATCCGTATAAAGAAATAAAAAGAGTCCATTTTTATATTTCTAACGATTTAAATTCTTCATTCTTAAGTCTTAAGAATGGATTATCCATTATTTAAGATTCTCAATACAGTAAATACAAGAAAATTACCATAGATTTATAGTAATCTGTGACACTCTCACGCAAGCCCATATCTATGTGAATAGGATATCCATATAAAATTCCTGTTTCTGTTGCAATACAACAAAAAGAATGCTCCTCTGAAATCATAAGACTATGTATGCCATACATATTGCTGGGATTGTAGTTCAATCGGTCAGAGCACCGCCCTGTCAAGGCGGAAGCTGCGGGTTCGAGCCCCGTCAGTCCCGAACTAGAATCCGATGAATTGATCAATTCATCTCTCCCCTTAACGGAAAAGGGAGGGCAGGTAACGAAATCGAATAGAGTGTCCATATTTTGACCGAGAGTACAGACAAAAAATGTCTTCGTTTATTGTACGATACACAACGAATTTCACATAATTATTTCGACAGAGTACTGTTTCGGGTTCAGATGAAACCACACTTTTTAGTTCCGAACAAACTTTGTTTGTGTATCTGCAATGACTAATCGGAAACAATCTATTTCATTCTCATCCAAATAGCAATTTTTATGTATGTGTGTGTTCTAGTTCCAATCCAAGAAGGAAAGAAGAAAGATACTAATAAAATATAAAGACCAACCAAGCAATGCTCCTTTTTAAAGGAATCAGTTGTAATATTAGATTTTTTTCGTCCTTTTATTTTTTACATCTCATTTATACTACTGTGTTTGTATTTGCATTGCATATTGTATGACCCATAGAAGATACTTAATACCTTAAAAATTTATGTATATTTGAAAAGAATAAGAATTGGATAAGTGTTTAAGAACTAAGAATAGGTGATATAAAAGGAAAAGCGGGAAAATTAAATGGGATTTTTGATCCAATAACAATAAAGAATCCTATTTTTTTTTTATTTCTGTTTAATTTATATTATTGAGTATGGATAAAAGATCTTCCTATGTTATACTATTCAATTCGCGACAATAACTTGATTTGATAGATCAGATATTTTTATTCATAATATTGATCTGGGTTAGTATCATCAAGATACAATTCATATCTTTGAACTAATAGGAATCCACTTTATCATCTATATGGGATTAGATCCCGAATTATTGTGAAACAAAGAGATTCTATTATGGAAGTCAATATTCTTGCGTTTATTGCTACTGCGCTGTTCATTTTAGTTCCTACTGCTTTTTTACTTATCATATACGTCAAAACAATCAGCCAAAATGATTAATTTGAATGAAACTTGAATTCTTCATTTTTATTAATGATTGAAGAAATGAAAAAGAAAGGGTTTAAAATTCTATTTAAGTCTTAAATGAAATGATGGGGCTGGAATCATAAGTATCTGATATAGTGTGGTAGAAAGAGCTATATATAGCTCTTTCTACCACACTATACTATAAATTGAGTTTTGTAGAATATTTCATATTCTTAGCACATAGAGTTGTATTGTATATAGAAAGAAGCTTTCTCTTATATGGATCAATTGACAATCAAATGACAATCAAATCAAATAATATATACATATATATAAATAATATAATTAAATTTTAATATAAGATTTAATATTTAATAATATTTAATATAAAATATAATTATAATATTAAATCTTAATATAATATCAATATATAATTAATACTAATATATTTAATGTTTTAATGTTATTTAAATATAAAAATATAATTATAATGTTAAATATAATTTATAATGTTAAATATAATAAATATAATTAATATAAATATATAATAATATATATCTAATAATATATATATATATATATAATTAATATAATAAATAAAATAAATAATATAATATATATCTAATATACTACAATAAATAAAATATTATAATATAATATATATCTAATATACTACATAGTATATAATAATATATATCTAATAGTAATTAAGTAATTATTTAGTAGTAATATATATTAGACATACATCAAAATGAAATAGCACTCTAATTCTATATTTTTATTTTTTCTCCACACCCACTTGTATGCATTTCGATCCATCAAAAATAATAGCAAGACCAACTGCTTGAATTCCTGATTTTTTATATCTCTTTTTATGCTTATGTATATGTATCCGGAAGTCCATCGAAAGAATTAATGTAGGAAGAATAGTGTGTGCATATACTATATACCATCATATATTCATATATATATATATACCATATATATACATATCTAATATATATTAAATCATTAGTTAGATAATTATTAGATAATATATTATAATATTATTATCTATATTATAGATAATATATAATATATTAGAATATATATAAAATAATATTAATATATAATATATATATAAATATATGATATAATTAATGATATAATTATTATAATTATAATAATAATATAATAACAAAAATAATAACAAAGAATATATATATATATAAATTATGATTATATAATTATAAATTATAATAAATTATATAATAATAAATTATATAATTATAATATATAAAATAAAATATTATTAATTAATAAATAATTAATATAAAATATTTATAATATAATAAATAATAATATTAAAATATAATAATAATATCTAATATCTTATCTAAATTATAATATTTATAATTAAACGAATATAGATAAACTAAACTAAGTCAAGGTATTCCTTTTTCAGCTTTGGCAAAACTATCACAATTGATAGAATTATATTATTCAGTAAAGTACTAAATTAGTAATATTAATATTCCTAGCTCTAAAGCCCACTCCTTCCCCATACTACAAGTGAAAGAGAAAATGTAAACACTACCATTAAAGCAGCCCAAGCGAGACTTACTATATCCATGTGAATGATGTCCCTTATCTCTATGAAATGAAGTATTTATTCCATTATTAATTCATAATTATAATTATAGTGGAATCAATGGTGCAGAGTCAAAATAGGATTCTTACTTACGGCTAGTGATGAAACAATTTTACGAATCCACTCGTAAAAAGGTCCTTTATTTCTTAGTCAATAGATTCTATTGAAATTTAAAGAATTGGAAAATTGGAAATAATATAATAATTATTATAATAATAAAATATAAAAATATATTTATATTAATATTTATATTAAAAATATATAATATATATATAAGATAGATAATGAAATAGAAGAAAAAAAAATAAGAAAAGAAGAATAACCATTTTGATTTCATTTCTGAGCACTCAGAACCTATCCTGAGTTTGGATACAAAGTATCCTCGCTCAGTTCTTTCCACATCTTTAACCTTAGGAGCCAAAATGGAGTGTCTCTTAGGAATCCTTGAATACCAAGATTTACGACTTCTTATTTTCATAGTTCTGATGCCCAGAATAGAATGAATTCTCATTATTTCTTTTATTTGGTTCAATTCTGAATAGCCCAAACCAATCCATTAATAAGATTGGATTGCTTCAGATTTATTGGTACCTGTTTGAGCCACACTCAGAACCCAGATTTTTATAAATTCTTCTAAAAAAGATGACAGTCTTTTATAGGATAGTACGGGTTCTCAAAATCAAATATCGACAGACCTAGTCCCTTGCCTATGCTTTTGCGGGGCAAGAATTTGTCAAGTTCGATCAGCAGGATTAAAAACTTCCAAGTCTTTTTTTGTTGATCAGGCGACACCCAGATTCGAACTGGGGATAAAGGATTTGCAGTCCCCCGCCTTACCACTTGGCCATGTCGCCAAATTCCATACAAAATAGATAAAAATCTTAATTCTATACTATATCTATATTATTATATTTATATATTTTTTTTATCTTGAATCTCATTGTACTTATCCTTTTCCAAAAGAATAATTCCTATTTTTTATTTTATTTGATCCTGTTTAGATTCTTTTTTTCGATTGAGTGTACGCGTCGCTTACTTTTCTTTTAACTTTTCTATAGAAAAGTTATAAAGATTTCCGGCCCCATCACGGACTGTAAAATTCAGGGCAAATTATAATCATTAACTCTTTACTTAAAACTTAAGCTTCATTAACTATTTACTTATTACTCTTTACTCTTGCTTTTACTTTACTTACTTTTCTTAGTTTGAATTAGGGAACAGTTCTGAAATTTTTAGGGAACAGTTCTGAAATTTGTATCTCCATTTGTATTCCCTTAATGGATGAAAAATCCAATTGATTTACGACTAATTATTATCAATTACAATTATAATCAATTATAATTATAATATTCTAATATATTATATTCTAAATATTAATATTAATTATAATATTATATGTGCATATGTAAACCCCAGAACAGTGTAAACTACAGAGCTGGAATTTTTATACGTGGATACCGAATGAATAGAAAATAGACATTATGATTATGATTTTGATCGAGTGCGACTTGACCTATGTTGCACCAAGTTCAATTATGAGAAAAGATGCGATATATGGATAGCTATATCGGCATGTGCCGGTATGTACTTCCTAAAGATTACTCCTATGAGTATTACGTACGCAATTCAATTGTATTTTATAAATTCTACTACCAAAAAAGATTTGCGAATTCCTTTTTGAGCGTTTGTGCTAAAAATAGTTAAACTATATGCTGTTCCTGATTCTTCTGTTTTTGTCTCATTCATAGAGAGCAGATTGAACCCCAAATTCATTTATTTTTTATTTTTTGTACCCCGATCGTAATATCATAATAAAGGAATTGGGTAGAAATTGGATCAATTTTCTTATCCGATACCGATAAAAGACTCCGTCAACCTAAGTGACGGAATTTTTTCCCAGGAATGCTTTATCAATTTAAATTTCTTTCTATTTGTACCTGGCTAAAATTCGAACTTGCGTAAAAAATGCCCTCCATTTCTCTGTCTTGCTTCCGT